TATATAGGAATTCCTGAGCCCAAGAGTTAAGAATAACAAGTTCTTCATTACCCAAAATAGAAAAACCACTTAAAATAATGAAACATATTATATTTGTCGAGAAGTGCAAAATCGTATGGATATGATCCTCATTGTGTATCTTGATTAATTGGAGCGTTTCTTTGTGGATTCCTATACGAAGGTTTTGTAGATGTGTCTCTGAGTATTCCTTGATCATTTCCTCCAAAAGAAGGATGTCCTCCAATTCTATGAATTTTTCTAGAATATTCTTTTCTTGAATATCATTCAAAAAATTTTCAGATTGCCCAGTATTCCACCAATAAGTAACCCAAGATTCCATACTTTTATTAAATGAGAGAGAAATCCACCAGGGCAAAAATACTATAGATGCAAGATATAAAAGAGGGTTGAATGCTTTCTTTTTTGACATTTTTTCATTTCGTCTATGAATTTTTAATGAACCGACCTCATTAGTTGACTCTACGCCATCCAATATTTCTCTCATGCATGAGTTCTATTACAAAGTATCGAACTTATTAATCTATTCACTGTTTTTTATTTGTGATTTCGGAGTTAGTCTTTGAATGTAGAAAGAATACAGAAATAGATTAAGAATCCACTTCGAATTCAAAGAGTTAACAAAAAAATATTATATTGTTTCCAGATATAGTAATTGGTCTAATTCGAAGCAAGTATCCCCCTTTTCGACGAATCAATGACTGCCTGAAAGAACCGCTTTATTTAGATAATGAATATTTTTTTCTATCATTATATCAAAATATCTTCTTTTTTTACAAAATTTCACTGACTACTCAGAGTCCGGAATAAAAAAATTTATGTATTTCGAACTGCTTTGATAGAAAATAGAAAGGATGAATCCATTTTTTCGATTTGTTACTTAATTTTTTTGTTATTGAATTAAGTTGTGTAGATTTCCATACACCTAAAAGACCCCAAAAATGGTTTTGTTTTGTGGTTGTTACATAACGTATACGTCTTCTTTGACTAGAATGAGCGTTATGAAGAAACTTCAGTTAAGTTCTGGTATAGAAAAGGGGGATTCTTTTGTTTTTCCTTCCTGCTGCTGAGAAAGCATTCACTCTCTCAGCTCATTTCTCAAAATACTTCAATCGGTACACGCAAGAAATAGGCCAATTCGGCAGCTTTTTGTTCGATTTCCCGTGGAGTAACATTCTCATCAGTACGAGTCAAGGGAATAGCCCCTTGGCCTCTGATATCCATATAAAGGACACGGCGAGCATAAATACCCTCTTTAACTTCTATTCTGACGGACTGAATATCCTTTATAAGGAATCGGAGGAAGATGCGACGATTTTTTCCAGGGAATCCCCAACGAAAAATACACACCATTCCTTCTTTTCTATCGAATCGATCATAACCACCCCCTACATTCCACGAAATTGTGCACCACAAATAGGAGCTAATAAAGAGACCCGCGATCCCATAGAAAGACATCACAATCCCTTGTGGAAAAAAAAGGATTTGCTGAGACGGAAATAAAGATATCAAGTTTCTCCCAAGATAACTGGAAGTTCCAACCAATAAGAATCCTAATGAACCTAAAAAAAGGATAATGGCCCAGCAGAAATTACTTGTTTTTCGCGACCCCGTTATAGGTTGTATCCATATATGTTCTGATCGACAACTCATACTTGATCTGGTTTCGTTTTATTGGAATTGAGAGAATACCCTAGACTTTACTCTTTTTGTTTCCGAAGTAACTCTCATCAACTAGTACTAGTTTGATGTGAACCTTTAAGAGTAATTTAAAAAATTGGTTAGATCTAAAATAAAAACATACCCTTCGTATGATCCCATCAATATACATATAGATGTACCAATTTTACAGTTCAGCCATCCGGCGATTCTGAGATTTTTTCAAATAGATAGAATTCCTTTACCCCCATATCCTCTTTCTACAGGCCAAAGAGCCCCTTTTTCGACGGAAGCGCCGCATGTTATACCTTCTTACACTAAATAGGTATCTGCGTTATGATACACGTCTTAGTTTTGAAAAAATAAATGGATCAGAGTTGGGTCCATCAGATCTAAACAGTCTTATTTTTTTGAACATGAAGAAATAAAGAAGCCATTGCCATTGCCGGAAATACTAAGCCTACTAAAGGCACCAAAACAGAGGGAAAGTCGAAATTTGTCATATAAAGGATACCTCAATTTACTATTTGTACCTGTTATTATTATTTATAAAGATTATAAAGATAAAGATATCTTATTAAGAATTAAATAATTAGAATTCAAAGTTTAATTAGTATAAATCTAAGTATATATCTAAGTGAGTATATAAGGTACAAAAGCATATATCATATCTATAGTTTCTATATTCTAGAATTCTCTATTTGGATTCTATATACATACGTAAGATACATACGTAAGACGTAGAACAAAAATTTTTTATTTTCCTAGAATTTAACGAAAAAAAAAAAAAGAATTCACCTTTTTTCTTGTTGATAGAGGCCTC